GAATAGCGTTTCCTGCTGCGGTTTGAGCAGCAAACGGCGTCCCCCTTCTTGTACCCTTGAATCCACAAGTACCGGCAGAGGACCAAGAGACCACCCGACCCCGTACATCTGTAACAGTCACAATAGTATTATTGAAACTTGCTTGAACATGAATAACCCCCTTTGGTATTCTACGTGTACTCTTACGTGAACCAATACGCCCATTCCTACGTGAACCACTTCTCGGTATAGCTTTTGCCATATTTTTTCATCTCATAAATATGAGTCAGAGATATATGGATATATCCATTTCGTGTCAAAAAGGATCTCCCCCTTTCCCCTTTTTACTTTTTCATCGGGTGTTTTAACGGGTCTGATTACCCCTGTCTTTGTTTATGTCTTGGGTTGGAACAAATTACTATAATTCGTCCCCGCCTACGAATTAGTCGACATTTTTCACAAATTTTACGAACAGAAGCTCTTATTTTCATATTTGGCATTCCTTACCTTAATTCTGAATCCACTTTTTGGAAGAAAATAAGTTTCTTGAAATTTTTCATCTCGAATCCTATTCCCACGAAAAGAATGTTGAAGTTGAAAAAACACCTAATCTTTCGAATTCTTATTGCGAAGTCGATAAATTATACGTCCTCTGGTTGAATCATAACGACTTACTTCAATTTTGACTCTATCGCCTGGCAGTATCCGTATAAAACTACGTCGGATCTTTCCTGAAACATAACCTAGAATCATATCTTCATTATCTAAGCGAATCCGGAACATACCATTGGGAAGCGATTCAGTAATTAAACCTTCATGAATCCATTTTTGTTCTTTCATTCCAGGTAAAGCCTCCTTGAAGTATCAACTGATGGAGGAGGAACGATATTAGACAACCCGCCCCTTTTCTTTTTTTTTTCACAAATAGGAAGTTTCGAATCCAATTCGGATATTAGAAGGATTACCATATATAACACAAAATTTCTCCGCCAATTCTTTCTAGTCGAGCCTCTCGGTCTGTCATTATACCTCGAGAAGTAGAAAGAATTACAATTCCGATCCCGCCTAAAATTCTAGGAATTCGTTGATAGTTAGAATAGATTCGTAGACCAGGCCGACTGATCCGTTTTAAATTTAAAATATTTCTATAAGGCCTTTTCCTATTCCTTCTATGTCGTAGGGTTAAAACCAAAAAATCCTTTTTGTTTTCTTGATGTTTTCTCACGTTTTCGATAAAACCTTCTCGTAAAAGGATTTTAACAATATTTTCAGTGATATTAGTAGATGCTATTCGAACCACTCTTTTTTTATCCATATCAGCATTTCGTATAGAGGTTATTATGTCAGCAATAGTATCCTTACCCATGATGAATTAAAATTCTTGGTGCTCCCAAATTTTGATATAATCAACATGCTTTTCTTGTTTTTTTACTTATTTGTTTATGAATATGAATTCTTAAAGGCATATGCATGAGACATAATCTATTAATTAATCTGAATCCATTTCTTAATCTCTTTCTTTCAAATACTTTACTCTAACCATATCATGGTCTCATTTTATAATACCTCCGGAGCTAATGAAACTATTTTAGTAAAATTTAACTGTCTCAATTCCCGGGCAATTGCACCAAAAACCCGAGTTCCCTTTGGGTTTCCTTCTTGATCGATGACAACCGCAGCATTGTCATCATATCGTATTATCATACCGTTATCACGTTTGAGTTCTTTACAAGTACGTACAATTACAGCTCTGACCACTTCTGATCTTGCTAGGGGCATATTTGGCACTGCTTCTTTGATCACAGCAACAATAACGTCACCGATATGAGCATATCGACGATTGCTAGCTCCTATGATTCGAATACACATCAATTCTCGAGCCCCGCTGTTATCCGCTACATTCAAAAGGGTCTGAGGTTGAATCATATCATTTTTTTTATAATCTATTCTTTCAATGCAAAGGGCGAAGAAAAAAGAAATATTGTTTGTCCAAAAAAAGAAATCAGCACCTGCAATTGTGTTTTTTTTTTAATCCTCAAGACCTATTTCCTTTGATTCTCCATTTTTATGCCAAAATAATGAATTGAGTTCGTATAGGCATTTTAGACGATGCTATTGAAATAGCCTTTCTGGCTATATTTTCTGTTACTCCACCCATTTCATAAAGGATTCGACCCGGTTTAACAATAGCTACCCAATATTCAGGGGATCCTTTCCCCGAACCCATACGCGTTTCTGCGGGTCTTACTGTAACCGGTTTGTCTGGAAATATACGTACCCATATTTTTCCACCACGTCGTGCATTTCGTGTCATTGCTCGTCGACCTGCTTCTATTTGTCTAGATGTGATCCAAGCAGGTTCAAGTGCCTGAAGAGCATATTTACCGAAAGAAATATGATTACCTCGATAAGATATTCCCTTCATTCTTCCTCTATGTTGTTTACGGAATCTGGTTCTTTTGGGGTTATAGTTGATGTGAATTCCATCTCTACTGCAGAACTGGACGTGAGAGTTTCTTCT